CTTAGGATTGGTGGATCATTTTATATCCCGTAGTTTCGGACCATAGATCAAGCCAAGGGTCACAACTCCTTCTACCCATCCTGTATATTGTCCCTTTCATTCCGTGTTGCAATAGGCACTTAATATTCTATTATACAAGATTCTACGAAAATGAATTCTTCATAGGAGGGAGCAAATATTTATCTTTTCGATGAGAATTTGTACATGACATGGGAGAAACCCCTCTTTAATTGAAGAAAAGGTTCCATCATATATAGTGAATTGATACCCCGGATTCCCAGAATCATTTCTTTCAATGCTAACTCGTTATTAGTTAATGATCCTAGTAATTGGATCTATATGCTTATTCCGATAGGAAATGAAATAGTAAAATGATTATTCATCGAATGACTATTCATCTATTGTATTTTCAAATAGGGGGCAGGAAGGCTCTATGGAAAAATGGTGGTTCAATTCGATATTGTCTAACGAGGAGTTAGAACGCAGGTGTGGGCTAAGTAAATCAATGGACAGTCTTGGCTGTCCTATTGGAAATACCAGTGGAAGTGAAGACCCCATTCTAAATGATACGGATAAAAACATTCCTAGTTGGAGCGATAGTGGCAGTTATAGTTGCAGTAATGTTGATCATTTTTTAGGTGTCAGGGACATTTGGAGTTTCATCTCTGATGAAACTTTTTTAGTTAGGGATAGTAATGGTAACGGTTATTCCGTATATTTTGATATTGAAAATCAGATTTTTGAGATTGACAATGATAGTTCTTTTCTGAGTGAACTAGAAAGTTCTTTTTCTAGTTATCTGAATAATGGGTCTAAGAGTGACAATCGCTACTATGATTGTGACATGTATGATACTAAATATAGTTGGAATAATCACATTAATAGTTGCATTGATAGTTATCTTCGTTCTGAAATCCGTATTGATAGTTACATTTATAGTTATATTTGTAGTGGTGAAAGTATAAGTGGTAGTGATAGTGGGAATTCTAATATAAGAACTGGCGGTAATGACAGTGATATAGGAGAAGGATCGAATGATTTCGATATAAATCAGAAATACAGACATTTATGGGTTCAATGCGAAAATTGTTATGGATTAAATTATAAGAAATTTTTTAAGTCAAAAATGAATATTTGTGAACAATGTGGATATCATTTGAAAATGAGTAGTTCAGATAGAATCGAACTTTCGATTGATCCGGACACTTGGGATCCTATGGATGAAGACATGGTCTCTATCGACCCCATTGAATTTCACTCGGAAGAGGAGCCTTATAGAGATCGTATCGATTCGTATCAAAGAAAGACAGGTTTAACTGAGGCTGTTCAAACAGGCATAGGTCAACTAAACGGTATTCCCATAGCAATGGGGGTTATGGATTTTGAGTTCATGGGGGGTAGTATGGGATCCGTAGTAGGCGAGAAAATCACCCGTTTGATCGAGTATGCTACTAATAGATCTTTACCTGTTATTATGGTGTGTGCTTCTGGAGGAGCACGCATGCAAGAAGGAAGTTTGAGCTTGATGCAAATGGCTAAAATATCTTCCGCTTTATATGATTATCAATCAAATAAAAAGTTATTCTATGTATCAATCCTTACATCTCCTACAACCGGTGGAGTGACAGCCAGTTTTGGTATGTTGGGAGATATCATTATTGCTGAACCCAATGCCTACATTGCATTTGCGGGTAAAAGAGTAATTGAACAAACATTGAATAAGACAGTACCCGAGGGTTCACAAGCGGCTGAGTATTCATTCCATAAGGGCTTATTTGATCCAATCGTACCACGTAACCCTTTAAAAGGTGTTCTGAGTGAGTTATTTCAGCTACACGGTTTCTTTCCCTTGACTCAAAATTAAAGTAGAGCACTAGTACTAGGCTCAGTTATTTGTAGCGAACTTTAGTTCATCGCAATCAAAGTCCAAATAAGAAGAATGGGGTTTTCTTTGGTGACATAAGTTCTATAGTCAGAATCAGAAGTTTCGGATAATTACTTTTTTGATTTTTATTTTCTCCAGATTTTTTATCCTACCCCTATTGATGATTAGAAATCAGGAACCCTCTATAAAATAAAGAGGAGAAAAGAGTGAATTCTTCTTTCCGCGGAATAGAATTGGGAAAATGAAAAGAATTTCATGTTCCCTTCCTTCTTACGTATTAATATATAGAATAATGAAAATCTATAATAGAAATGTTGCATATTTCTATATCTATATCTCCCGAGAACCTCCTTTTTTTTTACTATGAATCCCTGTTGGATCGGATTCTAACGAATCCTTAGGGAACTCGTAAGAAACTCTTTATTATAAGATAAGGACGGGAGAACAAGAATAAAAAAGCGGATTATCATACATATATTTTGTGTAGAAAGATGAATAGGTACACTTATTTAGTTCTACATTCCTTGCACTTATTATATACTTATAATAAATATACTTATCATAAGATATATTTCTAACAAGTACAAATTTCTAACAAGTACAAATATTAAATCGAGGCACCTATTCTATGACAGATTTCAATTTACCCTCTATTTTTGTGCCTTTAGTGGGCCTAGTATTTCCGGCAATTGCAATGGCTTCTTTATCTCTTCATGTTCAAAAAAACAAGATTGTTTAGATCCGATGGGATCAAATCTCATCAATTTATTTTAACACTTGGACTTGGATCATAATACAGATATCTTTTAGTGGAATAGGGTACGGTACGACATGTGACTCCCTCCGAGCACAAATAAAAAAGCTGTTATTGTTATGCATGCAGATCCATGATATATGGATAAATGCATGTATATTATATGTGGGTATAGCTGTTTTTGTTTTCAAATAGATCAGCGAATATCTGAAATAGAAAGTCAATGTATCTATATGTATGTAGATATACATAGTGGGATCATATGAAGGGGATGTTATTATTTTATATCTAACCAATTCGATGAATTACTCCTAATGGTTTACATCATAATAGTGCTAGTTGATGAGAGTTACTTCGGGATCAAAACAAAAAAAAGTAAAGTCAAATTCATTTGGCTTATTCTATTCTCTCAATTCCAATAGAATGCAACTGGATCGAGTATGAACTGGCAATCCGAACGTATATGGATAGAACTTGTAACGGGGTCTCGAAAAACAAGTAATTTCTGCTGGGCCTGTATCCTTTTTTTAGGTTCACTAGGATTCTTATTGGTTGGAACTTCCAGTTATCTTGGTAGGAATCTGATATCCGTATTTCCCTCTCAGGAAATCCTTTTTTTTCCCCAAGGAATCGTGATGTCTTTCTATGGGATCGCCGGTCTGTTCATTAGTTCCTATTTGTGGTGCACAATTTCGTGGAATGTAGGTAGTGGTTATGATCTTTTTGATAGAAAAGAAGGAATAGTGTGTATTTTTCGTTGGGGATTTCCTGGAATAAATCGTCGCATCTTCCTTCGATTCCTTATGAGAGATATCCAGTCAATCAGAATGGAAGTTAAAGAGGGTCTTTATCCTCGTCGTGTCCTTTATATGGAAATCAGAGGCCAGGGAGCCATTCCCTTGACTCGTACCGATGAGAATTTTACTCCACGAGAAATTGAACAAAAAGCTGCTGAATTGGCCTATTTCTTGCGCGTACCAATTGAAGTATTTTGAAATGAACTGAAGAATGAATGCTTTCTCCGCATGAGGGAAGGAACTCAGGAATCCCCTTTTTAATATAACTGAAGTTTCTTCGGAACGTTTATTCGAGCAAAACATGTTCGATTCTATTTCCCCCGTTCCGTTGGTAATACCGTTGTGTTGTGGCCCATAGAATAAAGCAGGCGGACGAATACGGAACAACCATAATAAGAAGCTATTTTTATCCACCAAAACAAAAACTCTTTTTTTTACATATGGAACTAAACTCAATTCTTTCATACTAGTAACAAATCGAATAAGTATGTATTCATCACACATATCAGAACATTTCGGAATACAGTACAGAATTCATCTTTTTAGGACCAATATTTTGAATTGATACGTTAGATACAGATAGATCGTATCTCGTAAATTATCTCTCTTTCGTTAATCGATGTTTCTTTTTTTTTATCCTTTCTTTTGCTCCTTGATGACCAAACGATTGGATCTCTCATAACTATTCAATTTCTCTCTTGTTTTGCCACCCATTTCGGATTTCATCATCAATATTCTTCAGAAATATCCCCTCAATTATTCCTGGGCTGTGGGTAGCCAGTGAAACATTTCGAAATAATTGATTGATCCAGGGGGAGTTCTTTCGTCTCGAAATCCGAATAATATTCATTACTTCAAGTGGTTTTTCGGGCATTCATCGAAAGGAACAAATGAAGATACAATTGGTTCGAATTTGACCAATTGAGATATCTGGGAACTTGATTATTTCTTCATTCGAAACGGACCTTTATTCTATTTCTATATTCTTTCTAGATCCAAGGACTAAACAATTCAAAAAAAAAAAGAAGGAATAGATCCGATCCATAGGTTCCATACCTTGTTATAGAACTCATGCTTCATAGAAATATCGGATCAGATAGAGTCGGCGAATGAAGCAGTTTCATTAACAATTTACAGAACAGATTAAAAGTGCCAAAAAAGAAAGCATTGACTCCCCTCCCATATCTTGCATCTATAGTCTTTTTGCCCTGGTGGATCTCTCTCTCATTTAATAAAAGTCTGGAACCTTTAGTTACTAATTGGTGGAATACAAGGCAATCCGAAACTTTTTTGAATGATATTCAAGAGAAGAACGTTCTAGAAAGATTCATAGAATTAGAACAACTATTCCTGTTGGACGAAATGATAAAGGAGTACCCGGAGACACAGATACAAAAGCTTCGTATAGGAATCCACAAAGAAACAATACAATTGGTCAAAATGCACAATGAAGATCATATCCATATAATTTTGCATTTCTCGACAAATATAATCTGTTTTGCTATTCTAAGTGGTTATTCTATTCTGGGTAATGAAGAACTTGTCATTCTTAATTCTTGGGTTCAGGAATTCCTCTATAACTTAAGCGACACAATAAAAGCTTTTTCTATTCTTTTATTAACTGATTTATGTATCGGATTCCACTCGCCCCATGGTTGGGAACTAATGATTGGTTCGGTTTACAAAGATTTTGGATTTGCTCATAACAATCAAATTATATCTGGTCTTGTTTCCACTTTTCCAGTCATTCTAGATACAATTTTGAAATATTGGATCTTCCATTATTTAAATCGTGTATCTCCTTCACTTGTAGTGGTTTATCATTCAATGAATGAATGAAGAACTCATTTGATCTGCCGATATCAATCAAATCCGAATGTTACTTCGTACATAAACAAACCATTTTTAATCTGACTCACTCTTTATACTTCTACCCGTCTAAGGGATTCCCCCTCCAGTACAATGGCAGAATCGTGGATAGGGAACTATACTAGCTACCTACCTAATTTATTGTAGAAATTTCCGGGATCAATAATTGGACCATGCAAAATAGAAATACCTTTTCTTGGGTAAAGGAACAGATGACTCGATTCATTTCCGTATCGATCATGATATATGTCATAACTCGGACATCTATTTCAAATGCATATCCCATTTTTGCGCAGCAGGGTTATGAAAATCCACGAGAAGCAACTGGGCGTATTGTATGCGCCAATTGCCATTTAGCTAATAAGCCCGTGGATATTGAGGTTCCACAAGCTGTGCTTCCTGATACTGTATTTGAAGCAGTTGTTAGAATCCCTTATGATATGCAACTGAAACAAGTTCTTGCTAATGGGAAAAAGGGGGCTTTGAATGTGGGGGCTGTTCTTATTTTACCCGAGGGATTCGAATTAGCTCCCCCCGATCGTATTTCTCCCGAGATGAAAGAAAAGATAGGCAATCTGTCTTTTCAGAGTTATCGCCCCACTAAAAGAAATATTCTTGTGGTAGGTCCTGTTCCTGGTCAGAAATATAGTGAAATCGTCTTTCCCATTCTTTCCCCGGACCCTGCTACTAAGAAAGACGTTCACTTCTTAAAGTATCCCATATATGTAGGTGGGAACAGGGGAAGAGGTCAGATTTATCCCGATGGGAACAAGAGTAACAATACAGTCTATAATGCTACAGCAGCAGGTATAGTAAGCAGAATAGTACGTAAAGAAAAAGGGGGGTATGAAATAACCATAGCTGACGCATCGGATGGACACCAAGTGGTTGATATTATACCTCCAGGACCAGAACTTCTTGTTTCAGAGGGTGAATCTATCAAGCTTGATCAACCATTAACGAGTAATCCCAATGTGGGTGGATTTGGTCAGGGAGATGCAGAAATAGTACTTCAAGATCCATTACGTGTCCAAGGTTTGTTGTTCTTCTTGGCATCTGTTATTCTGGCACAAATCTTTTTGGTTCTAAAAAAGAAACAGTTTGAGAAGGTTCAATTGTCCGAAATGAATTTCTAGATCTACGGATTCATCAAGCTGGTAAAAAGAGCCGAATTGTTGTGATCGATGCAATTATGTATGATTCAAAAAAATCATGGAAAATGTTTTGCTTGCTTTGTTTATACTATTTTTCTGCGAGATGCCGGAAATTGCTTGTATCCCATTCCTAGCAATAGTATGTATATTGCGAAGAAGACTACTGGATCCCCCCTTCTTTTTTTCAATCAAAATGGGAGTGTTGTGACTATGCTAGGCCTCCCATTGGCAGATTGTAAATGCCATGTAATGCATCAATAGTTTTTTTGTACCTAATAGAATCGAATTCTAATAGATAATAGGCATAAGTAGGAGGAGAATACACGCGGATAAATGAAAGGAACAAATGATTCTAGGAGGGATTACTCGTCTTCCTAATCTTCCACACAAGAAAAGGGTGGAAAATTCCTTTTCTTGTGTGGAAATAATAATGATTCTTGATCCTGTTCGTCAAAGATTACTATTTATTTGATTTTCCAGTTCTATCGGAACTCGTTTGTTTCGATTCATAAGAAGTAGTGGACAAACAAAAAAAGGGGTGGGAGTAACTTACTGAGCAAATAAAACTTCTTCAATGAACTTATAAAAAAAAATGAACTTATAAAAAAAGTAAAAAAAAGAAAATTTTAACTGTGATGAGATAATCAATAAGGATTGGGATATGCGCAAAAATCCAAGATTTCATCTTTTCGCCCGGAGCATTAAGAGTCTTTTTTTTGCTTGAAATTTTCTTTTTCTAGAGTAAGATTAGTATCGAAATGATTTGCAGGATGTCTCATCTATAGAAATCCATATTGTGTCATCCAGAAAATCAATTGATTCCTTCTTTCTTCTTGCTTCGGGGGAGTCCCTCCATACTATGGAGGAACAGATACTATGAATCAATCAATGGATTCAATTCTTCAAAAACATCATCAGAAACAAAGGAATGGAGTGGTTTGAAACATCGGAGCAAAGGATCCGTTTTGTTATTTCTACGAATATAATATGATTATTGTGTTGACTGGATGAATTTCCAAACTTTTTTATGTTATGGAATGG